ATTCACAAATCGTCTATTCAAATTCGATCTATGAATTGGACAAATTATTCACTGACAGAAAAAAAAGTGAAAGATCTGACTGATAGAACAAGCACAATTAGAAAAAAAATAGAAAAAATTATAAAAGACAAGAAAAAACTCTTTCTAACTCCAGAGATAAATATTAGCCCTAACAAAGCTAGTTATAATGCTAAAAGATTAGAATCACAAAAAAGCATTTGGCAAATATTAAAAAGAAGGAATTCTCGATTAATTCGCAAATTACATTATTTTATAAAATTTTTCATTGAAAGGATATACATAGATATTCTTCTATGTCTCATTAATATTCCCAGAACCAATGCACAATTTTTTATTGAATCAACAAAAAAAATTATTGATAAATACGTTTACAATAATGAAAGAAATCAAAAAAGAATTGGTAAACCAAATCAAAAGAAAATTCACTTTATTTCGATTATAAAAAGGTCAGTTTCTAGTATTAGTAATAAGAGTTCACAGATTTTTTGTGACTTATCCTCCTTGTCACAAGCATATGTATTTTACAAATTATCACAAACCCAAGTTATTAACTTGTATAAGTTAAGATCTGTCCTTCAATATAACGGAACATCTCTTTTTCTTAAGAACGAAAGAAAAGATTATTTTGGTTTTGGAGCACACGAAATATTTCATTACGAATTAAGACATAAGAAACTTCGTAATTCTGGAATGAATCAATGGAAGAACTGGTTAAGAGGTCATTATCAATATAAATATTTATCTCCGATTATATGGTCTAGATTAGTACCACAAAAGTGGCGAAATAGAGTAAATCAACATTGTGTGGCTCAAAATCAAAATAAAGATTTAAGCAAATGGGATTTATCTCAAAAAGATCAATTAATTCATTACAACAAACAAAATGATTATGAAGCAGACTCATTAACGAATCAAAAAGAAAATTTTAAAAAACACTATAGATATGACCTTTTATCATATAAATATATTAATTATGAAGATAAGAATGACTCATATATTTATGGATCACCATTACAAGTAAATAATAACCAAGATATTTCTTATAATTACAACACACATAAACGCAAATTTTTTGATATGCTGGAAGGTATCCCTATCAATAATTACCTAGGCGAAGATGATATTATGTATATAGAGTATATAAAGAAAAACCCGGATAGAAAATATTTTGATTGGAAAATTCTCCATTTTTGCTTTAGAAAGAAGGTCGATATTGAGGTCTGGATCAATACCAGTATCAACAGTAATAAAAATACCAAGACCGGGTCGAATAATTATCAAATAATTGATAAGAAAGGTCTTTTTTATCTCACACAAGATCAAGAAATCAAACCATCCAATCAAAAAGACCTTTTTGATTGGATGGGGATGAATGAAGAAATACTAAATCGTTCCATATCGAATCTGGAACCTTGGTTCTTCCCAGAATTTGTGCTACTTTATAATACATATAAAATGAAACCCTGGGTTATACCAATCAAATTACTTCTTTTAAATTTTAATGGAAATAAAAATTATAGTAAAAATAGAAATAGCAATAGAAAGCAAAAAGGGAATCTTTTTATATCATCCAATGAAAAAAAACTTTTAAAATTAGAGAATCGAAATCAAGAAGAAAAAGAATCCGCAGGACAAGTAGATCTTGGATCAGATGTACAAAACCAAGGAAATCTTGAATCAGTCCTCTCAAACCACGAAAAAGATATTGAAGAAGATTATGCAGGATCAGACTCAGACATGCAAAAACGTACAAAGAAAAAGCAATTCAAGAATCACACGGAAGCAGAACTCGATTTATTCCTAAAAAGATATTTGCTTTTTCAATTGAGATGGGATGATTCTTTAAATCAAAAAATGATCAATAATATCAAGGTATATTGTCTCCTGCTTAGACTGATAAATCCAAGAGAAATTTGTATATCTGCTATTCAAAGGGGAGAAATGAGTCTGGATCTAATACCGGTTCATAAAGATTTAACTCTTACAGAATTGATGAAAATGAAAAGAGGTATATTTATTATCGAACCAATTCGTCTGTCTGTAAAAAATGATGGACAATTTATTATGTATCAAACTATAGGTATTTCATTGGTTCATAAGAGTAAGTACCAAACTAATCAAAGATACCGAGAAGAAAGATATGTTGATAATAAGAATTGTGATAAATTCAGTGCAAGATGTCAAAAGATGATTGGAAATAAAGACAAAAATCATTATGATTTGCTTGTTCCTGAAAATATTTTATCGCCTAGACGTCGTAGAAAATTTAGAATTCTAATTTGTTTCAATTTGAGGAATAGGAGTGGTGTGGCTAGAAATCCAGTATTTTGCAATGGGAACAGCTGTAATAAATTTTTGGATGAAAACAAACATCTTGATAGAGATAAAAATCAATTAATTAAATTAAAAAAATTAAAGTTCTTTCTCTGGCCCAATTATCGATTAGAAGATTTAGCTTGTATGAATCGCTATTGGTTTGATACCAATAATGGTAGTTGTTTTAGTATGATAAGGATACATATGTATCCACGATTGAAAATTCGTTGATGTCACATTTTTTATATATCCTTACTAGATCTAGTATATGAAAGTAAACAAATGCACACATGCGATGTCTTACATTACATTCTGATGCATGATACTAATACGTATCAATTAGATTTTTTATTGATATTGATTAATTTTATTTCATAAACGAGGTATCCATAACGAAATAAAGATTATTGCGTATACTAGATTAAAATGACCGGCATAATAATATTATTATTATAATTATAATATTATTATATTACTGATGGGTAAAATTCAAATTTTTAAAAAAGAAAAAAAGGGAGGGAAGAGAAGATTTCGTTTTATGGTAAAAAACTTATTCATCTCAGTTATTTCTCAAAAAGAAGCAAATAGGGGATCTGTTGAATTTCAAGTATTCAGTTTCACCAATAAGATCCGAAGACTTACTTCACATTTGGAATTGCACAGAAAAGACTATTTATCTCAGAGAGGTCTACGGAAAATTCTGGGAAAACGTCAACGGTTGCTGTCTTATTTGGCAAAGAAAAATAGAGTACGTTATAAAGAATTAATTGGTCAGTTGGGTATTCGGGAGACAAAAATTCGTTAATTTGAAGAGTCCTTTTGAATTATTTGATTTAGTAGATCTTGAATTTTGATGAACTTCTTTTCGTTTTCAGCAATTCATGGAAGAATGAATCAGGGGAAAACCTATGAATGTACCAGCTACAAGAGAAGACCTCATGATAGTCAATATGGGTCCTCATCACCCATCAATGCACGGTGTTCTTCGACTCATCGTTACTTTAGACGGTGAAGATGTTATTGACTGTGAACCAATACTAGGTTATTTGCACAGAGGGATGGAAAAAATTGCAGAAAACCGAACAATTATACAATATTTGCCTTATGTAACACGTTGGGATTATTTAGCTACTATGTTCACAGAAGCAATAACCGTAAATGCACCAGAGCAGTTGGGAAATATTCAAGTACCTAAAAGAGCCAGCTATATTAGAGTGATTATGTTGGAGTTGAGTCGTATAGCTTCTCATTTATTATGGCTTGGCCCTTTTATGGCAGATATTGGTGCACAGACTCCTTTCTTCTATATTTTCAGAGAAAGAGAGTTAGTCTATGATCTATTCGAAGCTGCCACCGGTATGAGAATGATGCATAATTATTTTCGTATAGGAGGAGTAGCTGCTGATCTACCGCATGGATGGATAGATAAATGTTTGGATTTCTGCGATTATTTTTTAACAGGGGTTGCTGAATATCAAAAACTTATTACGCGTAATCCTATTTTTTTAGAACGAGTTGAGGGAGTAGGCATTATTGGTGTAGAAGAAGCAATAAATTGGGGTTTGTCAGGACCAATGCTACGAGCTTCCGGAATACAATGGGATCTTCGTAAAGTTGATCATTATGAGTGTTATGACGAATTTGATTGGGAAGTCCAATGGCAAAAAGAAGGAGATTCATTATCTCGTTATTTAGTACGAATTGGTGAAATGGTGGCATCTATAAAAATTATTCAACAGGCTCTGGAAGGAATTCCGGGAGGGCCGTATGAGAATTTAGAAATCCGATGCTTTGATAGAGCGAGGGATCCCGAATTGAATGATTTTGAATATCGATTTATTAGTAAAAAGCCTTCTCCCACTTTTGAATTGTCGAAACAAGAACTTTATGTGAGAGTCGAAGCCCCAAAGGGAGAGTTGGGAATTTTTCTGATAGGGGATCAGAATGTTTTTCCTTGGAGATGGAAAATTCGACCGCCGGGTTTTATCAATTTGCAAATTCTTCCTCAGTTAGTTAAAAGAATGAAATTGGCTGACATTATGACGATACTAGGTAGCATAGATATAATTATGGGAGAAGTTGATCGTTGAAATGATAATTGATACACCAGAAGTACAAGATATCAATTCTTTTTCCCGATTGGAATACTTAAAAGAGGTTTATGGGATCATATGGATGCTTGTACCTATTTTTACTCCTGTATTGGGAATCACAATAGGTGTACTAGCAATTGTGTGGTTAGAAAGAGAAATATCCGCAGGGATACAACAACGTATTGGACCTGAATATGCCGGTCCTTTGGGAATTCTTCAAGCTCTAGCAGATGGCACAAAACTACTTTTCAAAGAGAATCTTCTTCCATCTAGAGGAGATACTCGTTTATTCAGTATCGGACCATCCATAGCAGTCATATCAATTCTACTAAGTTATTTAATAATTCCTTTTGGCTCTAACCTTGTTCTATCCGATCTCAATATCGGTGTTTTTTTATGGATCGCCATTTCAAGTATTGCTCCCATTGGACTTCTTATGTCAGGATATGGATCAAATAATAAATATTCCTTTTTAGGTGGTCTACGAGCTGCTGCTCAATCAATTAGTTATGAAATACCATTAACTCTATGCGTGTTATCAATATCTCTACGTGCGATTCGTTGAGACAT